TGAATGATACTTCTTTCGGATGAGCCGAGCCAATAGGATGAACTGAAAAAGTTCTACATCATGAACTATGTAACATGTACATTAATTATAATTATATGGCCGCTAAAAATAAAAAGTAACATTAAAGGAGATGAAGAAAATAGAAATATTAAAGAAAAATACAAAGAAAAGGGTCGGATTCTATTTGTAATGTATCTGATAATGTATTGGAAATGCATTTTGACTATTCCCACCCCTAAACTTCCCTAGATAAAACTATTTTTGGTCTTTCAACCAACTAAATTAACCTAAATTAACTATTCGAATATTATTGAAGTATTAACATTCTTTTTGGGGCGTAGAAATAAAAAAAGAAGAAAGCCAATTAGGTATTCAATCTAACTAATATTAAATAAATGCGGGAGCGATCATATACTTTCAATGATTCTGTATACAAGGTTTCTTCCGCCCCTTCCCCAACTAAAAATGGGATTAGATTAGAATTTCCTGTCCGACCTATTCCTTTATCCAATCTAATTCAAGACCTGATCAGTAGACGGACACTGCAGTAGTAGTAGAGTGAAAGAACCATCATTTTAAGATTTATCGCTTCCTTTTCACTACTAGAATCTTTTCTTTAATCCGAGACGAAAAGATTTAAAGCATTTTTTAGAGAACAAACCTTCCGATGCTAAATTCTAAGCATCAAACAAGTCTCAAGAGTCCTTTTCCCCCACTTGGCTTGCTTCTGTTGGAAAAAATTTCAAGTTTTCTATCAACAAAACGGAATAAACTATTTCAATTCTCTTGTTGATCAGGCGACACCCAGATTTGAACTGGGGAAAAAGGATTTGCAATCCCCCGCCTTACCGCTCGGCCATGCCGCCAAAACGATACAAATAAATATAAAATATATGAGAATACCCCCCCTTTTTTTTTTTTTCAATTGAAAAAAGTGCACCTTCAGTCACAAACACAAAAGGGAAAATTTCAGGACAAATCAGAACCGTTAAGTTAACCTATTAATTCCTGAATTATTCTTGAATTTTACTCTAAAATGGTTTTTTCTTGGTGAGATAAGAAAATCTCAATTGATAGATAACTAATCAATATTGCTTTTTTATTGAAATTGAAAAAAAAAATTCTCCTCCATTTACATTTAAATTATAACAACAACTGTCAGTATATGTAAACCTATCTAGAACATAATATTGAATTTGTTACACGGATCTAATCGGGTATCTTATCCGTCCGTATATAATACCTATACTATAGGGAATTTTCAAGAAACTATCGTGCTTCATTTTTTCTGGTATCCAATCGAATTGGAATATGTAATATCATAATAATGGAAGAAGTGGAAGAAATTTTTTGGTTTGATATTCTTTAAAAAACTCCACCTAGACTTCTGGAGTTTTTTAATTCGTTTCCATTTATAATTTAAATTATATTTATTCCTCTTTTAATAATAGGTATTTCATACACGGAGTATGGTAAAATTTCATGTGATTCAGTAAAAAGAACAGAAATTCCATTATTGCTAAATCTATTCATGTAATTCGATGAAGAATGACAGCAAATCATGGGATATTTTCTATAAAAGAAATGGGGAAATTAAAAATGCTTGGGGGTGGAAATGAGGAAATGTCTACAATACCCGAGTTGAATCAGATACAATTTGAAGGATTTTGTAGGTTCATTGATCGGGGCTTAACAGAAGAACTTTATAAGTTTCCAAAAATTGAAGATACAGATCAAGAAATTGAATTTCAATTATTTGTGGAAACCTATCAATTGGTAGAACCCTTGATAAAAGAAAAAGATGCCGTATATGAATCACTTACATATTCTTCTGAACTATATGTATCCGCGGGATTAATTTGGAAAAGCAGTAGAGATATCCAAGAACAAACTATTTTTATTGGAAACATTCCTCTAATGAATTCCCTGGGAACTTCTATAGTAAATGGAATATACAGAATTGTAATCAATCAAATATTGCAAAGCCCTGGTATCTATTACCGGTCAGAATTGGACCATAACGGAATTTCGGTCTATACTGGCACCATAATATCAGATTGGGGAGGAAGATTAGAATTAGAGATTGATAGAAAAGCAAGGATATGGGCTCGTGTGAGTAGGAAACAGAAAATATCTATTCTAGTTCTATCATCAGCTATGGGTTTGAATTTAAGCGAAATTCTGGAGAGTGTTTGCTACCCTGAAATTTTCTTATCTTTCCTTAATGATAAGGAGAAAAAAAAAATCGGGTCAAAAGAAAATGCCATTTTGGAGTTTTATCGACAATTTGCTTGTGTTGGCGGAGATCCAGTATTTTCTGAATCTTTATGTAAGGAATTACAAAAAAAATTTTTTCAACAAAGATGTGAATTAGGAAGAATTGGTCGACGAAATATGAACCGAAGGCTGAATCTTGATATACCTCAGAATAATACATTTTTGTTACCGCGAGATATATTGACAGCTGCGGATCATTTGATTGGAATGAAATTTGGAATGG